TTGTGAATGAGAAAGATAAAGACGATAAAGACCAATGAAATCGCGTTTTCAGATTGTAAATGGTAAAGTTTGATTACCATTAACCTCCAGAATAGTTAACGAGTTTTTCGGTTTGATTCATCTCCTAAAGGCGGCTCTCGCCCTGAGTTATTTTAAGTTAAGAAGTTAAGGCGGCCTTAGGCATTAATTACCTATGGTATTCTTCTTATTACCTATTGTATTTCTAGTGCTTTTTTATTAGAGGTGGCCGGGACCTATTATTTCGAGTTTCTTTTTGAATCAAGGTGGCCATAGGCCCCTATGGTCCAGCGGTTACGACCTCTCTTTTTCACGGAGAAAACGAGGGTTCAAGTCCCTCTGGGGGTATACTAAGACTCAAGACGATAGGAGTGGGATTTTCTATCAAGTGATCTATATTTGTCAAGTCCTTCTAATAGTCTACTCAGTGGGACTTTGTATTTTAGATCAAGTGATATGTATTTATCAAATCTGCCTGGGGACAATATTGTGGAACGTCTAAAATAAATTAGGCGTTGGGTCGATGCCCGAGTGGTTAATGGGGACGGACTGTAAATTCGTTGACAATATGTCTACGCTGGTTCAAATCCAGCTCGGCCCAACAATTTGTCAATCTACTATCAGATGGTAGAACACTCTTGTTCTTAATAAATACCTGATACGAGAGAATAAAAAGGAATCCAAAATTTCTGCTAGATCTCTTCTTATTTCCCTGGGATTGTAGTTCAATAGGCAAGAGCACCGCCCTGTCAAGGCGGACGTTGCGGGTTCGAGCCCCGTCAGTCCCGACGGATCCAATAAGTACATCAATTCGCCTCTCCATGAAATCTGTGAAAGAAGGGACAGAGAGCATAATTGAATTCCGAAGGGGTTTCCCTTCTTTTTTTCAGGATTCTGTCGAAGAAAGAACAAACCCTAAACTAAAATGAAAATAACTAAAATAGTGAAGTTGATAGAATATTCCATCTTTTCTCCTGCGACTCATCTTTCTCATACTTCCTTGTCTTCCAAAGAAATTTAGATAATTAAAATTTAGAACCTAATTCCTCTCTTTTTCCACTTCGTTTGTATTGTTTGTTGGGGTTTTGTAGTTCGGACGGCCGGTTAGATTTCGTTTCGTTTGATGGTTCTATAAGGAAGACCTAAGGTAGGTTATAGAAAAGAAAGAACAGAAAAGAAGGATACAGAAAGTAAAGCAACTTTTGGTTGGTCCGGGAATCCAAGATTGGATTTGGTATGGATAAAAGATGTTCGTATGTTATACTATTCAATTCTCGACGACGAATTAATTTAATAGCTCAGATATTGTTATTCATGATATTGATCCGATTCAAGATCATCGATAGGTAATGCATTCATTGAATTGACAGGTGAAAGATTTATCATCTCTATGGGATTAAATCCCGAGTTATTGTGAAATAAAAAAACGATGAGATTATGGAAGTAAATATTCTTGCATTTATTGCTACTGCACTGTTCATTTTAGTTCCTACTGCTTTTCTACTTATAATTTACGTAAAAACAGTCAGTCAAAATGATTAATTACTTTAAATGAAACTTGACTTCTGAATTCTTATCAATAGTTGAAGAAATCAAATGAAAAGTATTCTATTTTTACGTCTTAAATGAAATCAACGGGCTATCATCGGCGGTCTTCTATGAGATCCGAGAGTATGGTAAGTAAGAAATTTATTTCTTACTTACCATACTCTCTATTAGTGTTATAATAGTGTATAAAATTGTTTCTAATAAAGTTGGTATACTATATTAGCTTCTATCTTCAATATTAGCTTCTATCTTCAATAGATGTAATTATTAATCCATATATGTAATTGACGTAGGACCCAATTCTAGTTCGTTTGATACATCTATTTATTCCGATGAATCTGAAATAATTGTTTTACTGTTATAGAATATATTTCTCCACTAGAATCCAATGGAATTTGAAAATGAAGATATTTTGATTTGAATTGAAATAATTTTCAAATCAAAAATGCGTTGCAGAACGATCTATAAAACAATTGATACCGTTTCATTCCTCAACTAAATTAGGAGTGCTTCTAAAGTCCACTTCTTCCCCATACTACGAGTGAAAGGGAAAATGTAAAGACTACCATTAAAGCAGCCCAAGCGAGACTTACTATATCCATGTGAATTATGTCCCTTATCTCTATGATAGAATTATTCCATTATTGCTCACTAATAATAGTAGAATTAATGGTCCAGAGTCAAAAAGGGATTCTGGCCGAACACTATTGATGAACCAATCAAATAAATCCATTTCAAAAATTCCTATATTATTTCTAATCGGGAAAGACTAAACACAAGTAAAATAAAAAAGAACATTACAAAGGAATGTTACTAATGGAACATCTAGTAATAAAATAAATAAGAGGGTCCATTCATTTTTTATTGCCCTTCAAAGTAAAAATAGATCAATTGCTATCTATTACAAAATTTTCCTATTTGATCTAATACGTACCCTTTCCCGATTGTCTCTCTGAAGGAGTTGAGAGATAGTATATTATACTTTTGACGAGGGGTTAAAATTTTTTTTTCGCTTTTTATTTTCTATAAAAAAGGAAATTATCCATCTCAATCTAATCTAATAGTGATTGAATGCCTAAACACTCAGAGATTCTCGCGAGTCTATATATGTCGATTATAGTATAGAAAGAACTTCCCCCAACCAGTAGTTAAATTATCTGCCGGCTATCCAAACCCAATCAGTAGACATTACATTAGTAGTAGAAAGGAATCGGGAAGTCTTGCTTCGACCATGACAATCTTTCTTTTCATTTTCGATTCAAAAATTGATTTACAAAATATCCAGAACGGATGTTTAGAATCAATCAAGTATTAATAGTCCCCTTATTCTGTTCTGCTGGATAAAATTTGGTTGAGTTATATCAGCAGAACAGAATAAGAGATTTCGATTCGTTTGTTGATGAGGCGGCACCCGGATTTGAACTGGGGAAAAAGGATTTGCAGTCCCCCGCCTTACCACTCGGCCATGCCGCCAAAACGATACACAATAGGATCAAAATTTCCCTTTTGGGTTGTATTACTAAATTTTAGTTTATTGTACTTGCATCCTGTTTTTAATCCTTTTTTTAATTTAGAAAAATTAGAAAAGAAACCATTTTTCCCCTTTTGATTGTCTTTGATCTACCCCTTCGATTGATTATATAGTATCTCAAAACACACAATGCCAAAAAGCTTCCCCTCACTTTTATATTGAAAAAGAAAATGTATATTTTCACTCAAAAAAACCAAAATTGATGACAAATGGGAACCATTAACTATTCGTTGACTGAGAATTCGTGAATGATTATTGGATTTGAATCTAAAATTTGGTTTACCTAATGACATAAGAAAATACAAATTGATACATACTTAATTGATTCTTTTGAATCAAAAATCCTTCTCAATTTCCATTATAACAAAAATGATAAGTATATGTAAACCCCAGAACGGAAATTGTTACAAAGATACAAAATTGGCTATTTAGAGTATGTTGCCTATAAATAAAAAAGAAAGGGAATTTTTTGGAACAAAAAAGGCCCGGCTGGGTATTGACCGGGCCAGGCCAAAAGGGCGCTTCGAACAAAATAAAAGCAAGAAGGTCTTCTTTATTTCTTTTTCTATTTGGATCTTTCGAGCATCTAAATGGAATTGCTAATTCTATAATAACGATAAAGAATGTGAAAGAAATACTTTCTTTAATCCTTATTTGATGTGTAATGTAACATAGTAATTATCTTTTTCAATTGGGAGAGATGGCTGAGTGGACGAAAGCGGCGGATTGCTAATCCGTTGTACGAGTTATTCGTACCGAGGGTTCGAATCCCTCTCTTTCCGTTTCCGTTGATGACTTTCTATTTTTTTTCTTTCAAATTTAGCAAATCCCTGTTTATTTTTTTCATAGTGAAATGTGTGGAATAGCTAAAATAAAATATTAAGAAAATTGTAAAATTAAGCAACAAAAACGAAATTTTTATTTTATTCTTCACGTCCAGGATTACGTCCTGGATCATTGGATAGGAATCCAAAGATGAAGAGAGAAACAAAGAATATTACTACTGTGTAAACGAAAAGTTTGAGAGTAAGCATTACACAACCTCCAAGATCATTTTTTGAAAAAAAACGAGAAAAGAAAAGATAATAGATCCTCCTTTTTTATATCACATATCCTATTTTGACACCAAGAAATGAATTATAGAAATAGAAAAGAATGTTCAGAAATTCAAATGAAGTTGAAATTTTTAATAAGAGTCTTTGATTACCACAAATCACTTTCATACCGACAATTAGATATTGTAAGCGACCCTAAGCTAATAAGGTATTTCGCCGAAAAAAGGAGAAAAAGGATTAAAATCGGGAAATGGGGCGAGCCGGATTTTTTGCGGCTATCCGAAATTTCAATGTTTGAATTGAAGGTTCATACTGTCAGACTTATTTGATCTTCTCGATTGTTATCATTTTTATCAAAAAAAAATGAATTTTCTAGGATACTATTAAAGATCTTATCGAAAACTTACAGCAGCTTGCCAAACAAAGGCTAAAAGAAAAAAGAACAGGGGTATGACTGGCATAACATCTACGATTGGATTCAAAAAAGCATAGGCTTCGGGCAATTTGGCGAAGAAAAGACTACTCGGATAAAGGGCAGAATTAAGACAGATCAAACTAAAGATATTAAGCATAACAGACATTTTTTTTCGTCGAGATAATTGCATTTTGATTGAGTTATTGATATAAGGAAAAATGAAGAAAGTAAGGTAGACAAAAAAATCCTTCTTTTTCCACTCAATCAAAAATCCTCCAATTCTCAAAGGAGAATAGAAAAAATCATACTTTCATACAATATCTTAATTGAATTATATATAATGATCAATAAATTCAGTTGAATTCTAGATATACACATGTCAAAATTCTAGCAACGAATCTATAATCAATTCTATAAAGGAGAAAGATTTTCTATAGATAGTTGGACTGGAATTGACGAACACTTAATACCAATATTATTCTTTATTAGTATTAGTGTCCAATAAAAATAGAAATGGGGCGTAGCCAAGCGGTAAGGCAACGGGTTTTGGTCCCGCTATTCGGAGGTTCGAATCCTTCCGTCCCAGAGCATATCCCTTGTATCCGAATACTTCTTTTTTGTTCAACAAGGTTCTGTTTCAAGGTCTAATATTGGATAGAATATGATTCCTCTTTCTTTTTTGATTTTGAATGATTCTTTTCGAAATCATATCTTAATGAATGATTCTTTTCGAAATCATATCTTAATTTTTTACAAACTGAACTAAATCGAGTTCAAATTACATGCAAAAGGAACTAAACCTATGATCCAGATAAAGATAAGATGGGGCATAGATCTGTAGAAGGATTACTTAACCTCAGGTTAAACAAAATATGAATATGAAAATACATATAAAAGAGGAAGTGCTTAGCTTATAGGTATGTATTGTTTCCTATTTCAGTGACAAAAAGTCTTTCCATTTTTGTGAAAAAGAATTTGCATTCCTAAAAGATTAAAATTGAAATATTTAACAATGATATTTCTTTTTATTGTTCGATCTATTTAGATTATTTGCTTTACATCATTGACAATTCCATTCGAAAAGAAACAGAAAATTATCTTTTTTATGATAACCAAATGAAGTCTTTACTGTAAAACATGACTCAAATTCAAGTATAAAGATTTGTAATGATTCTTTATGGATTGAATCTTTGGGAAGTTTTGGGAAGTTGGAACGGGTCAGTCTATCTTATTGAGTCACTTGAAGAGGCAGAGTCAAATAGAATTTATTTATTCGTGTGATTTCTGTTAGTTATTTTATTTCTATATTCAGATTTCTGGATATTTCTGTTAGACATTTTTTTGAGATAGAGATTTATAGAAAAAGTTCCATTCATACAAAAAACCGGGGTCTTGCTAATATTTATTCAGAAAAATTTTTTTGATCTTTATTATCTATTTTATTATCTATGTAGATAAGAAAAAATAGAAATGACTGTGTCTCTGTACCGACTGAACCAATGACTATTCATGATTCCACAATTGAATCAATTCCATACTGGTTCCAAATTAGAGGAATGTTATGGTAAAACTTCGTTTAAAACGATGTGGTAGAAAGCAACGTGCGACTTGAAGGACACGATCCGGTGTGGATTCTTATTCTTACATCCACCATTTTATATAGGAATGAAGGTGCTCTTGGCTCGACGTCGTTTTTCTATTCTACTAGAATCCTTCTTTTTTTGATTGGGTTTTAATGTGAATATGTAAATAGTTCGTGATGGAGCTCGAGTAGAAAGTATTGATGAATTTCTCAGGGGCAACGATCTAGGGTTAATGCCAATCAATAAATTGGAACAACTTCGTAAGTATATCTTCGATATAGAAATCGAAAGGATCCGATTCGAGCAAATTTTTCAATTCAAAAAAATTTGTTGGAACGGCTAAAACTTTTTCGATCCACAGTGTATCGCGCACGAATCAACCATCGGTATGATTCTTTGATAGAAAGAAATCACAAAAGGGGTATGTTGCTACCATTTTGAAAGGATTAAGAAGCACCGAAGTAATGTCTAAACCCAATGATTTAAAACCAAGATAAAGGATCCCAGAACAAGGAAACACCACTTCAATTGTCTCACGGATCCAAATAAAGAATCCAAATATATTTGAAATGAGACGAAAAAAAAGGGGGGGTTAAAGACCACTCAAAAAAAGAAAAATCTTAATTTCTTTAAGATATTTGAGAATTTTTGAACTTGAGTTATGAGTACAAATGATTTTTTTCAGGAAGGAAGCTAAATAAAAATGACTATGAGTTAAATTATAGACTAATTTATTTTACGGATTCCTTTCCTATCCTATTTATTCTAATTTTTGTCTATGGATAAAATTAGAATCGTTTTTTATCGAGCCGTACGAGGAGAAAACTTCTTATACGGTTCTAGGGGGGGGGGGGTTCTTTTTTATCTACATCTATCCCGATGAGCCGTCTATCGAATCGTTGCAATTGATGTTCGATCTCGAAGAGAAGGAAGAGATCTTCGGAAAGTGGGTTTTTATGATCCTATCAAGAATCAAACTTATTTAAACGTTCCCGCGATTCTCTATTTCCTTGAAAAGGGCGCTCAGCCTACAGGAACTGTTCAGGATATTTTAAAAAAGGCAGAGGTTTTTAAGGAACTTGGCCCTAATCAAACGAAATTCAATTAAATTAAGGAAATAAAAACTAAGGATAGGATAGTGATTTCTATATCATTTTGGATATCTTTTCTATACTATGTTTTTTATTTCCTTCTTTTCTTGCTCTATTCGTATCTATTTATCATTGCTTTTATAGAATCTTTTTCTAACTTTGATGAATCCTTACAAAATAGAAAATGATGGCATTACCTGCAACCTGCAATCGGGTGGTTTTCATTCGAACTCGAATACCAAGTAAGAAAAAAGGAATCGAAGTTCTGTATTCGACTTACTTTAGTCGACTTATTCTATATGGATTCAATACACTATTGATTGCATAAATCCTTTTTCTACTTTTTCTTTATTTATTCTCCATCTAAACTAAAATTTTTAGTATATATGCATATGCAGTGCCAATCCAACACAAGTCTTTTTTTTACTATTATTTCAATTTTAGTTCTTGTATTTTTTCCATCGTATTCTTTTATTAACCTTTATATTGACAATATTGTATCGAACAAATATAATTCATCGTGATAAGCAGCTCTATTTATTTCCGTCCCATAGGTTTTCTTTTTTACCTGTTGATTCAAATGATGGGTTCGTTGGATTAGCTTTGCTCCTCGGATTTTTGATTGAAAAAGTGGATAACATAAAAATAGGGGATGGTCCAGCATTTTTACATTTATTTCTTTTTTTGATTTGATCGGGAAATTTTTTCTTTTTTCATCTGATTTAGTCATTTTTATGTTCCAAATATATTAGAAAAATTTTTTATATCTTTTTTTATTTCGTAGATGTAGATTAATGCTTTGATTTAATCATTTTGTTTTATTCTGATTGTATCTACATACCTTTTTTCTATTTGGGTTGCTAACTCAACGGTAGAGTACTCGGCTTTTAAGTGCGGCTAGGATCTTTTACACATTTAGATGAAGCGAGGGATTCGTCCATACCATCGGTAAAGTTTGGAAGACCACGACTGATCCTGAAAGGGAATGAATGGAAAAAATAGCATGTCGTATCAATTAAGAGTTCTGAGAATATTTTATTCTTTCCGGCTCGATACAAAGCCTTCATTTAAAATTTAAATTATTCATTTAAATTATTCAAAGGGAGCAAATCGAAGTCAATTTCAAGTTGGGTCGAATTAATAAATGGATAGGGCCCCACGGCTTCAATTCATTTCATTTTGATTATAGGGAAAGAAAAAGCAACGAGCTTCCGTTCTTAATTTGAATGATTACCCGATCTAATTAGACGTTAAAAAAATATTAGTGCCCAATACGGGAAGGCTTTCTCCCAGGAATGTATTCTTGATTTTTTAATGAATCCTAAATATTACCACTCTCCATTCCATAATGGAGAAGTATGTGTATAAGAAACAGTATATTGATAAAAACATTTCCAAAATCAAAAGAGCGATTGGGTTGAAAAAAGTAAAGGGTTTCTAATCATCTTGCTATCCTATAATGAAAACGAACAGAAATACTTCATTTTAAAGGGAAAAAGAGAGGATAGAGAATCTGTTTATAAGTTTATCTGTAGCCGAGGTATCTATTCGGTTTGTACTATAATACCTTGTTTTGACTGTATCGCACTATGTATCATTTAGAACCCCCAAAATCCTCTACCTTTCATTTAAATAGACTTTCAAATGGAGAAATTCCAAAGGCTAGATAGATCTCACTACTTCTTATATCCACTTATCTTTCAGGAGTATATTTATGTACTTGCTCATGATCATGGTTTAAATGGATCGATTTTGTTGGAAAATGCAGGTTATGACAATAAATCCAGTTTACTAATTGTGAAACGTTTAATCATTCGAATGTATCAACAGAATCATTTGATTCTTTCTGTTAATGATTCTAAACAGACTGCATTTTTGGGGCACAACAAGAATTTTTATTCGCAAGTAATGTCAGAGGTTTCTTCAACCATTATGGAAATTCCATTGTCTCTGCGATTAATATCTTCCCTAGAAAGGAAAGGGGTAGTTAAATCCGATAATTTACGATCAATTCATTCCATATTTTCTTTTTTAGAGGACAACTTTTCACATTTAAATTATGTATTAGATATACTAATACCTTACCCAGCTCATCTGGAAATCTTGGTTCAGGCTCTTCGCTATTGGATCAAAGATGCTTCCTCTTTGCATTTATTAAGATTCTTTCTCCATGAGTGTCATAATTGGGATAGTCTTATTACTTCAAATTCAAAGAAAGCCAGTTCTTTTTTTTCAAAAAGAAATCACAGACTATTCTTCTTCCTATATACTTCTTATGTATGTGAATATGAATCTGGCTTCCTATTTCTCCGTAACCAATCTTCTCACTTACGATCAACATCTTCTGGAGCCCTTATTGAACGAATATATTTCTATGGAAAAATAGAGCATCTTGCAGAAGTCTTTGCCAGGACTTTTCAAGCGAATTTATGGTTCTTCAAAGATTCTTTCATGCATTATGTTAGGTATCAAGGAAAATCAATTCTTGCTTCAAAAGGGACGTTTCTTTTGATGAATAAAAGGAAAGATTACTTTTTCAATTTCTGGAAATCTTATTTTTACCTGTGGTCTTATCCAGGAAGGATTTCTATAAACCAATTATCCAATCATTCCCTTGACTTTCTGGGTTATCGTTCAAGTGTGCGTCTAAAGCCTTCAATGGTACGCGGTCAAATGCTAGAAAATACATTTTTAATTAATAATGCTATTAAGAAGTTTGATAGTATTGTTCCAATTATGCCTCTGGTTGGATCGTTGGC